CTGTAATAAAAAACTTTTGATCCACTCTATGACATTGAAATATGATATATGATGATAATAGTAACATCATTCCAATTTCGATTGAAAAAGGTGAAAAAGTCAAATAGTTTTCTTCGCGATAGTTATATTATAACTAATAATGTAATGTATTATTAAAGTAATAATTTCAGACTTTTTGTAAATGCAGACAAAAATATAAATAAACTTTTTCATAATTTTTTATTGATCGTCTAAAATTATCAAAGAATTGTCAATACGAATTATCTTCTTGTTACGATCTTTATGTTGATAAATCCACGAATCTAGAAATTCATTTCGGACAATTGAACTTTCTCAAACTGTTTCTTTTTAAGAACCAAAAAAATTTGTGCCAAAATAACAGATGCAAAGAAGAACAAAAGACCTTGTACGCGTAATGGGTCTTGAAGGACTATTTCTGCGTCTCCCTGACCAAATCCACCCACATTAGGATTACTCGTTAATGGTTGATCAAGTTTGATAGATTTACCCTCTGAAACAAGAAGCTCCGGTCCTGGAGGGATAATATCAACCACTTCACGTCCATCCAAGGCATCCGCTATGCTTATTTCGTATCCGCCTTTTTCTTTTCGTAAAATTTTCTTTACTATACCCGTTGCTGTGGCATTATAAACTGTATTATTACTCTTGCTTCCGTCAGGATAGATCTGACCCCTCCCTCTGTTCCCACCTACATATATCGGATATTTTAAAAAGTAAATATCTTTCTTAGTAGCAGGGTCCGGGGAAAGAATAGGAAAGGTGATTTCACTATATTTTTGCCCGGGAACAGGACCTATCACAAGAATATTTTTTTTATTGGGACGGTAACTCTGAAAAGAAAGATTTCTGATCTTTTCTTTCATCTCTGGAGAAATACGATCAGCCGGGGCTAATTCAAATCCCTCAGGTAAAATAAGAACAGCCCCTACATTCAATCCCCCTTTCTTGCCGTTAGCAAGAACTTGTTTTAATTGCATATCATAAGGAATTCGAACAACTGCTTCAAATACAGTATCCGGAAGAATCGCTTGGGGAACCTCAATATCCACGGGCTTGTTAGCTAAATGGCAATTGGCACATACAATGCGTCCAGTCGCTTCTCGCGGATTTTCATAGCCTTGCTGGGCAAAAATGGGATACGCATTTGAACTGAAGGGCTTAGTCATTATATATATCATGAGCGAGACGGAAATGAACCGAGTAATCTGTTCCTTTATCCAAGAAAAAGTATTTATAGTTTGCATTTGCATGGTCCAATCATTTATCCCGAAAATTTCTACAATAAATTGGGTAGGTTGCTAGTATAGTTTCCTATCCGCGATTCTGCTATTTACTTTAACTGAAACTTAAAACTTAATCTAATGAAATAAGAAAGAATATTACTGGAATATAGACAGATCGGCCCGCCTTGGATGGTTAAAAATGGAAAGATAAAGTATGATTTTGAATGGTTTGCTTATGTTTATGTACAAAAAAAGAAACATTATAATTAAAAATTATAATTGTATTTATATCCTTATTATCTTTTTTCTTTTCAGTCAGTCAGTGAATGATAAATCACTACAAGTGATGGGGATACACGATTTAAATAGTGGAAAATCCAATATTTAAAAATTGTATTTAGAATGACTGGCAAAGTGGAAACAAGAACCGATATAATTAGATCATTATGAGCAAATCCAAAATCTTTGTAGATAGAGCTAATCATTAGTTCCCAACCGCGGGGCGAATGAAACCCAGTAAAAAAATCCGTTAATAACAGAATAGAAAAAGCTTTTATTGTGTCACTTAAGTTATATAGGAATTCTTGAACCCAAGAATTAATAAGAATAAGTTCTTTATTCGCCAGAATAGAATAACTACTTAGAATAAAGAAACATATTATATTTGTCGAGAATTGCAAAATCATATGGATACAATCCTCATTGTACATCTTGATAAATTGAATCGTTTCGTTGTGGATTCCGACACGAAGTTTTTGTAGATGCGTTTCCGGGTATTCCTTTACCATTTCGTCCAACAAGCGCAGCTCTTCTAATTCGATGAATTTTTCTACAAAACTCTTTTCTTGAATATCATTCAAAAAAGTTTCCAATTGCTTAGTATTCCACCAATTAGTAACCCAGGATTCCAGACTTTTTTGACATGATAACGCGATCCACCAAGGTAAAAAGACTATAGAGACAAGATATAGAAAAGTAATAAATGTTTTCTTTTTTTCAAAATTTTTCATCTATAATAATAATTTGTTTATAAACTCGTCGCATTCGTCGACTCTATGCGATCTAGATCTAGTAGTTCTATCAAACATGAAGTCTATTACAAGTAGCCAATCCATGCATTTAGTCTCTTTTTTTATTAGGTCTTGAATCTTGAAAGAATACAGAACTAGAAAAAGAGTACACTTCTAATTCGAATGAATAAAATGCGTGTTTTCAGATATTACAATCGGTCACAAAAAAATGCCTTTCCTTCGATGACTACGCGTCAGAGCCACATCAATTAAAAATTAATGCATTTTTTTTTATTTCACGACGAAAGAATTTACTTTCTACCAAACTTTAAAATATTGCGAAAAATTTCATGAGTTAAGCATAGTACAAAAAAAGAATTGAGGATTTGAATGTGAAAAAGTAAAAAAAAGAGTCAAAACAAGATAAAATTAAAAAAAATTTTAGTCTCGTTATAATTATAAAAAATCCAAGTGCTTGATTATTAAAGCGAACAAAAAAAGATTGCTAAAAAATAAATAATGGAAAAATTTGATATGATTTCGTGTATTGTATCTAACCTATTAATTCCCAATACAGGGTAAAAAAAAGAATCCATTTATATATATATGGGATGAGCCCATCAATTCTTTTTTTTTTTTTTTATTTGTTACTAAATTTAGTTTATTACCATCCAAAGACCCCTTCGTTGTATTTGCGTTGTATTTGTAGACAAAAAAGTTTACCTTTTTGGTTGTTCTTTATACGTCTGCTTTGACTCGAGTGGGCGTTCTGATAAAATTTCCATTAAGTTAGGTATGCCGGCGAAAAAGTTTGAAAAAGAGTATTGTAGATTTTTTTTTACTCCGAGTTAAGAAAGACAGAAAGTATTTATCATTTCAAAATACTTCAATTGGTACACGCAAGAAATAGGCCAATTCAGCAGCTTTTTGTTCAATTTCTCGTGGAGTCAAATTTTCATCCGTACGGGTCAAAGGAATGGCCCCCCGGCCTCTTATTTCCAGATAAAGGACACGACGAGTATAAATGCCTTCTTTAAATTCTATTCTAATAGCCTGAATATCTTTTATAAGAAATCGGAGGCAGATGCGACGGTTTTTTCCAGGAAATCCCCAACGAAAAATACATACTATTCCTTCTTTTTTATCGAAAAAATCATAACCGCTACCTACATTCAACGAAATTGTACACCACAAATAGGAGCTAATAAAGAGGCCTGCGATTCCATAGAAAGACATCACGATCCCTTGTGGAAAAAAAAGAATTTGCTGGGGGGGAAATAAGGATATAAAATTCCTACCGAGATAACTAGAAATTCCAACCAATACGAATCCTAATGAACCTAGAAAAAGGATAATGGCCCAGACTAAATTACTTATTTTTCGAGATCCTCTTATAAGTTCTATCCATATACGCTCTGATCGACAATTCATAATAGATCTGATTCCATTTAATAATAATTAATTAAAAGAAGACACCAAAGTAATTGCACTTTCCTTACTTTGTTATGTTTTCGATGTAACTCTCATCAACTAGTATCGAATATTTCTATTTTTTTTTTTATAAATGTTATATTATAGAAAAAAATGAAATTATTATAAAATTAAAGAATTTTATATTTGAAATAGATGAAAAGAAATAAAAAAATTCTGTACTGTATCCGTGTATTCGTTATCCTTACGAAATCTCAGATAAACTAGAACGATCTGATAAGGGATATAATTAAATTCTTTAATTAGTTTTTCCCAGAAGAAAAATGTCATTTTATTAATGGACCAATAAAAAATGTTATTCGAAACGTCCCGTGATCTTCAACCAATTATGCGCTTCAATATAATTCCCAGGAGTAAGCGTTATAGCTTGTTTCCAATACTCGGCGGCTTGATCAAACCAAGCCTCTGCAATTTCAGAATCTCCCTGTCGGATGGCCTGTTCTCCCCGGTCGGAATAGGCGGGTCAATTCCTTCCCTTAGAACCGTACTTGAGACTTTCCTACCTCATACGGCTCCGCAGTCAATTCTTTTGGTGTCCTTTTTTTACCTATAAAAAGGAAAACAAGGAATGAGATTTCTCATAGATCTCTCCCACTCTTCGAGGTAACCAAAAGAGGTTAATCAGATGAGTTTCAAACTTTCATTTTTATTTAATTATTTTTTGATTTATAATTAATAATAAGTTTTATTTTAGTTTTATCTTTTCTCCCACCCGCAGAAGAATAAAGTATAGGTATTTATTTACTCCTATTGTTAGTATTTTCGGCAAGGTAACTATCTCGATTTCATATCGAAATTTATATAGAATCTTTGAGAAAGACTTTCCTTTATAAAAAAAGTACTAAAGAAAAGACTTACTATCTTTGGGATCTGATCCTACACCGCCGCTCAATACCTTAGTTAGTGGATCAACTCTATTACAGAAGTTAATTACTCACTTTTATATATCTTAAATATTATAGGCATAAATAAGCAGTTATTTTCTTAATGTATTGGCCCAAAACCTCGTTAATTGATCTTTACGGTGCTTCCTCTCTATCAATTAAAAATTTTTATCCATAGACGACATTGAAAAAACTATCTAGGCATATCTTATTTCGTCATATTTTAATTTCTATGAAGTTTATTTCTTTCCTACAGCTCAAAAAATCGGCGTTTTAGACGATGCATATGTAGTGAGCCTATTTTTTTTTAGTAAATACTAAAAAAAGAGGGGGGGGTCTTCCTTTTTTTTTCCTTCTATAGTGGAGATAGTCGCACGTAATGACAGATCACTGCCATATTATTAAAAGCTTGGGGTAAGAATGGGTTTCGTTCTAGTGCCCGGAAATAATATTCTAAAGCTTTCGTATGTTCCCCATTACTTGTGTGAATAAGGCCTATATTATAGAGTATATAACTTCGATCGTAGGGGTCGATTTCTAGTCGCATAGCTTCATAATAATTCTGTAAAGCTTCCGCATAATTTCCTTCGGATTGAGCTGACATCCGTTACGGTCGTCATTCGATTCAAAGAATCTCCGTTCCAGAACCGTACGTGAAATTTGCATCTCATACGGCTCCTCCTTTAAATACGCATAATGAGCATCAAAAATACATAGAATAATAAACAGGGTTTAATCTCATTATGAACTGAGTGGGGCTAGCGTTTAAAAAAAATATCTAGCCAACCTTCTTGCGCAAGAACTTGTACTAACATCAAATGCCTTGATACTAATATAGAAAAGATAACTCGAACAATTACTTTGTTCTCAACGCCTCCTAATTTCCAGGAAATAGTAACTTCAACAGTCTTTGATGGTTATACGGGTATCCAAAGTATCAACGAGATGGATGTTTGTTATCCCAACCATTCTTGTTAGTCCCAATCCAGATAAGAAAAGGGACTTAGTAAGTCATTTTAAACAAAGCTTTTGTGTTGTCGATTGCTAGGTGTAGTGCTTTTTCCCCTATGCCGCCTATTGTAACTCTATTACTAAGAAGTCGGACTGACCTGACCTGTAATACAGAACACACAGGTGTAACCTTCCGCTCAATACTAATACTCAAATTGAGAAGCATAGTATTTGAGGCTGCATCAATCGGGGATACACGACAGAAGGAATTGTTCTATTTCTAAACTTCACCTTCAACAAGCGTAGACTTTTTTCTAATTAAGAATATAAGACTCTTTCTTCTTTCTATTTCGAATCGTGTGTCTTTCTCATCAACCTAGAAACAGAAAAAAAAAAAAAATCAAATCACACCATCTCTGTAATAAGTAAATGCCTCTTTTTCTCCCGAAGTTGTCGGAATGATTCGTAATAAAATATTGGCCACAATTGAAAAGGTCTTATCAATAAAATTTCCATTTATTCGCGATCTAGGCATAGGTATCAATCCATTCTATAATTAGTCTGATTACCTCTTGTGGAAAAAGGATTTCCCAAGCAAAGGATTTGTACAGTACGAAATAACATAAAAACGGATTCAGTTCGAAACAAAAAACATAAAATAAAGATAAAAAACTTCTACTTACTTATATATTATTATATTGTTTCTTTTTTACTTATTAGACTTATACAAATGACTTCTTTATTCAAGAATTAATAAGAAATAGGGGAATTCCATTCGAATTCATCCAAATAAAATGTAGTAATGGAGGAACTATTCCTAATTTCATCGAAAAGGCTTTTTTTTTAAGTTACGGAATTCTAGTATATAAATCTAAATATAAATCGAACCGTGGTCGAAGAGTATCCATTAATCATACATAGTCTAAAAAACCTAAACTCATCAATCCGTTAATTTGTTCCAATTCGGCGATTTAATTAATCAAGTAGGTATATATGGATATAGAAATCTCAGATATTTATCTATACGATTTGATTAAAAGTAAAGGGTAGGAACATCATATGAACAAATATGAATCAATCATTCAATCAATATCAATATATTATCTATTTTGATACTTTCACAAAAAAACATGTTTTTAATTTGAATCCTTCGAGGAAAGCTTTTTTATAAAAACTTATCTATCTATTAGTTATAGAATAGATAGAATTCTCTGGTTGGTCATACCTATCCAAGTAAAAATCGAATATAATATTAATCTTTAATTTTAATGTCTCGCTATTTTTTAGGTTTTTGAGTCATAATAAAATAATAGGAAAGATGGCCGAGTGGTTCAAGGCGTAGCATTGGAACTGCTATGTAGGCTTTTGTTTACCGAGGGTTCGAATCCCTCTCTTTCCGTACTTTAAAAACCTAATTTACCAACATTCCTAACTGTAAGATATCAAACAACAAAAAATTAAATACCATTATTAGAACATAACAGTTAGATTCGAGATCGGAAAAAATATTATGAATGGGATAAAATTCCTATCAAACCCCTGACTTTAATCCTTAAGTCAATTTGAAAAGGGCCGGATTGTTCGAACCCTTTCGCTTTGTTTTTTAGTTAGGGCTAAGTCTGACGAGAATAATATTCTACCACTAGTAATTCATTTATTTTCAAACCGACCCACTTACTATCTATTATTTGGTTGATTAATCCTTTATACGGCAATGGGTCAAGAGTCAAATGTTTGGGCAATTCGTCAGGGGGGGATGAATCAAGATAATTTTGAATTAGAGCTCTGGATTTTTGTTCATCCTTTGCCGTAATAGTATCTTGCGGTTTGCAACGATAACTCGGTATATCTACTATACGGCCGTTAACTAAAATATGTCGATGATTAACTAATTGGCGGGCTCCAGGAATAGTTGGAGCCATGCCCAAGCGAAAAAGGATGTTATCCAAACGCATTTCAAGTAATTGTAGTAAAACCTGCCCTGTTGACCCTTTGGCTTTTCTAGCGATACGAACGTATTTAAGTAATTGTCGTTCTGTAATACCGTAATGAAAACGCAATTTTTGTTTTTCTTCTAGACGAATACGATATTGAGATTTTCTACCAGAATGTGATTGGGCTCTAAGATCACTTCCTGTTCTAGGCCTTTTATTTGTTAGTCCAGGCAAAGCCCCTAAACGTCGTATTTTTTTGAAACGAGGTCCTCGGTAACGCGACATAAAGACTCCTTTCTTTATTTTTTATTATTATTTTTTATTAAATTTATTTTATATATTTCATTTTACAAAAAAACCTAAATTAAAACTAAATGATAAATGAAACGAAATCTCCTGAAGTATTATATTACAATGAATAATAAGATAAGATGTATTGTATATATGATATACAAATCCATCCATTTATATATTCTAGATTTTGTATTAATCTATGTAAGTATAAGTAAAAAATAAAAGGAAAGAGTCTTTTTGATTATTTGTTATGCCAAGGCTCAACCCTTTACTTTTATTCATAATTGGGAATTTCTACCACAACCACATAATAGATCAATAACCTTTTGACGAAGGAAAGGGCATCCTTTGATTATTATTATTTGTTCTTTGATAAAAAAAAAAAGAAAAAAAAAAAAATAAGGAAAAGCCGGCTATCGGAATCGAACCGATGACCATCGCATTACAAATGCGATGCTCTAACCTCTGAGCTAAGCGGGCTCATAGAAATTCTACATACATAAAAACTCTATCTTAGTTTAAGCTTATTTATTTTTATTCTTTTATGATATAAATTATCTAAATATAAAAAATTTTTTAATTAGAATTATATAATTCTATTGAAATAGAAATTTATATCATTATAATATAAATTATATCTACTAACTAATATATAAATTCTATTATAATGAGAAATGAGGGCTAGTAATTGAAAAAAATGCATTATGAAAATTTTCATTATAGCTATAATGAATAGATTTTTTTTAGTTATCTTATTTAGGGGTCTGCCCCAAGAAAAACTAAAAAAAAAAATAGAAAGAAATCAAGAAAAATGAAATCCAGATTATAGATTATAATAATTAATATAAAAAAATAGTCTTCTATTTTCCTTCAGAGACGAAGACGAAAAACAAAGAATCGATCCTTTGAGTATTACAAACTGCATAAAGGAAAGAAGCGTATATATGCTCTCTAATCATCTATATTGAATTGTACCTACAGAAATGATAGAATCATTTCGGATTAGACCAAAGCAAGTTTCAAATTTATAGTCTTTCCAATAGAAATAAGAAAAAAAAAAAAAGAAGAAGAAAAAACTTTTTTTCGGTATATTCATCTGTATAAAATATAAAAAATGCGAGAGTTACGGAAGGGGGGGACATCACATTGGGATCCTAATTTTATAAAATATAACGGGGATATGGCGAAATCGGTAGACGCTACGGACTTAATTGGCTTGAGCCTTAGTATGGAAACCTACTAAGTGAAAACTTTCAAATTCAGAGAAACCCTGGAATTAAAAAAAGGGCAATCCTGAGCCAACTCCTTTTATTTTCCTTTTTTTCAAAAGCAAAATAAAGGATGAAAAAAGCAAGAAAAAAAGGGATAGGTGCAGAGACTCAAAGGGAGCTGTTCTAACAAATGGGGTTGACTGTGTTGTTATAAGTATAAGACTTCTTCCGTCTAAATTCCAAACCAAGAAAAAGGGTGAAGAATATACGTACTGAAATGATTAATGACAACCCGAAATTTTTTTTTTTTTTTATTTTAATAATATAATATATTTATATATTCTATATTATAGTAGAGATTTAGAATAGGAAATTAAAAATGTAAGAATTGTTGTGAATTGATTCCAAGTTAAAAGCGGAATCCATATTTATTCATGAAAACATTCACACTCACTCCATAGTCTGATAGATCTTGTGAAGAACTGATTAATCAGATGAGAATAAAGATAGAGTCCCGTTTTACATGTCAATACTGACAACAATGAAATTTATAGTAAGAGGAAAATCCGTCGACTTTTAAAATCGTGAGGGTTCAAGTCCCTCTATCCCCAAAAGTTTTTTTTACTTTTTAACAAATTATCTTTTTTTGCTTTACCTTTTTAAAGTTAAAGATGGTTATGTTCCTCCTTTTTTTTTTTTTTTCAAAAGAGGATTTATTTTTATCTTATCACAAACCTTATAATAATAATATATATGATAGGCGGACAAATAAATATCTTTTATTTGAGCAGGTAGTACTCCGTTGAGTAATTCATAATCCATATTTTTACATTATTATATTATATAAAACTTATGTAAAATTATATACAGAGTTCCTCTTTTTGAAGACCCCAAAAATTCCGGTACCTATATAATTGTAATAATAATACTTTTTATCTTTTTAATTGATTGACTAATTGACACAAACCCAAGTTATCTCGT